ACGTGCATTATTAACCATTCAGATTGGAGAGCGGGTACCAATATTTCGGATTGATGTATTTCAGTTAAAATACCTGAAGTAGCAAAGCCTTGGGTAAAAATAGCACTTGGTGCAGTTATTGTGCTTAAATGGTTTTTTTTTTTTTTGAAATACGGAACTATATGAATAATGGAGAAACTCCATGAAAGAAATATTAATGATTCATATAAATTACTTAGGGGGAAATGTCCCGAATAAATCCAACGAGTGACTAATAATCCTGTGATACAGAAAAAAGTAGTTATCATGCCTTTTTCTGATGAATCATATAGTTTTACGATTTCATCGAAAAATAAGGTTATCAAATGAATTGTAATTACAATTGAAACCATCGAAAAAGAAATATGAGTTAATATATGCTCTAAAGTTAAAAATATCATAAAAATCTTGAATCCCTTAATCTTAATTAAGAAATTAAAATTGGGAACTGAATTCATTATATGATCTATTGTATCTCTTCTCGAAGATGGCATGCCGCTACTCGGACTCGAACCGAGATGCTTTAGCACTGCTTCCTAAGAGCAGCGTGTCTACCGATTTCACCATAGCGGCTTGCTCGAACTCATAATAGCCTATTCATATTCAATCGTCGAGATTGGAGGAGTAAATTCAATGCAATGTTTTTTAGGAAAGATTTAAACTGATAAATCCAAATTCATTCAAATAGGGATTTGAAGGTTCATTATTTTCATTTAGGGTGTCAGTTTATTAAATTAATTTAAGACTTTCGTGTAGGTTATGCTTTCCTGAGATTGAACTCTTGTAACTAGATAATTCTACCGCGATCGAACTCAAAAAAATGCATTTTTACAAAATAGACCCCATTTTGTTTGAATTATTTTAAAATGACACATTTTTCGTACACAATATCCTAACTAAGCTAACGGCTTTTTTGATTGGGTTGAAAGCGAAAGATATATGGGAGATCTATCTAATAATTTAGAGAAAGGAAATTAAGAAGTCCGAAAGTGACACAAAAAGTTTTAAAAATGGAATCAATTAGTATCAACAATTCATTAATTTTAACTTAGCTAAAGATTTTCTATTTGCTCTTCTATAGATATGATATAGAGAGAAAAAAGAATTTTCTTATTTATTATTGGAATTGTAACAAATAGTTCGATGGGGAAAATAAAACTCCCCACCTTGGAAATGAAAAAACATACTAAAAGAGGGTTAAAACCTCCTGTCTTTATTCTTTTTTCAAACAAAAAAAGTATTAGTTGTAGAATTCATTAAACAGAAGAATTCTTATTCCACATATCATAGGAGAAAAGAAAGGTCCATTTCATATTGATTAGCCCAACAATAATAACAATAGGTAATGTAAATTGTTCATTTTTAATTATGAAATGGACCTTTTTTTCGAGTCAAATCAATTCAGATTATTCCAACGTTTTATTACTTATTTGTTTGTCGCACAAAAAAACTTTTTGAATTTCCGGTCAAAAGAGATTTCCCTAACGAAAAAGCTTTTAACGCTGCCCAATATCCCTTCCGTTTCCAAATATTTTTACGAATACGCTTTTTTGATATAGAAGTACGTTTTTTTGGAACTGCCATTTAAAAATGAAGAGGTTACTCATTATTATAGTTGGATGTGAAAGACATCTATTGTTCAAAACGAATTGTTCTTTTTATTCTCTAGATAATATTATTTTCATATAAATGTAGATAGGTGAAAGATATGTGAAAATTGCATAAAATATTACTAGAAGAAGAGGATATATGATTTTTTTTTCAAAAAGAAAATGGTTTTTCTAGTCCATACAATATTCGTAAGAAAGAAAAATTTGTATTGATTGATATTGATACTTTTATTTCTCTTTCTTATTCAAATCTATAGAATATGCCGTGCCCTAGCAATTAAATTGGTTGAACTCTATAACATAAAGAATCAAAAAGACCCTACATTTCTATTTCTGCCTATTTTCGTCGTTCTACATTTAATTTACATGTACTAAAATACATCGAAAGGGTTAAGAACCCCACCCTTGTTGCTTACTGAAAAACTTTAATCTTTAATATTTTTTATTTTATTAGACTGGAAATAAATCAATCAATTCCATAATGAACTAGTTCATTATTTTGAATAAACTAACTAAAATAGCGAGTTCTTATTTCATTAGGCCAGGTTAGTGATCTTAGTTAATCTAATCCTATGATTCATATTAGTATTTTTAGTGTAATTCTTTATACTTGCTCTATGACTAGAAATTTTTTAATAATCATTGAATTTTTCATTTTCGGTATCTTCATAAATATATTAGTGACTAACTAAGTATTCACGTTTTACGAGTACTTTAGTTATATCATTTGACCAATTGTAACTTCTTGATTTGAATAGTTGAAGTATTTAAGAAAGACTCACAATAAACAATAAGTAAGAATATAAAATTAGAAAATTCTATTTAAGTTAGTACATATCTTGATTTTTTTATTGACTCCTTTCAAAAGAGAT